ATGTAATACGAACGTCTCTTATTCAAGTTATTCAAAATATCTTTCTTATTTCTTGACATAGACATAGAAAAAAAAATGTATATATATGGAAATAAACTGCGTCCAATAGGATTTGAACCTATACCAAAGGTTTAGAAGACCTCTGTCCTATCCATTAGACAATGGACGCTTTTCACTCCAATTTTCATTTTTCTTGTTCGCAAAAGTAGTTGAAAGAATTTCAAGAATTTAGTCTTTAAGTCAATGATGTATTATATTAATTCGATTCATTCAACCCTTTTATTTAATATTTAAAATTATAAAGTAAAAATTAGAAAGTAAAAGCGGGTAGCGGGAATCGAACCCGCATCGTTAGCTTGGAAGGCTAGGGGTTATAGTCGACGTTGATTCATCATTTTTAACGTCTCTAATTCAAAACTGAACGTGAAACTTTGGTTTCATTCAGCTCCTTTATGGAAGCTGGATAAATTCCCAGATTCAGACATGAACGAAATAAAAAATCTGACCCATAACGTCTATGTCAGCTTTTATGTCTGAATCTATTCAGAACAACCCGCTTTCTAGACGATCCCTATAGAGAGGGGTGTTATATTCTAACAATCTTTCTAGTTACTTCGTTCTCTACTTCTATTTGAAAGAATCCTTAGGAAAAGCATTTTGTTTCCACCGAGCTAAAACAATTTATCGATGTCTTTAGTAAACCAAAGACATTGTTTACTAGCTGTTTTGCTTCAATTCCCCCTACAGAAATGAAAAATTGAAGATTTAGTTACGATTAGAAATACACTTTTTATCTTTATCCATGGGTCCTTTACTTATACTCATTCAATTGGAAGTATTGATCCAATAAAAAAATTATGTTTCGTAATCTCATAATCCAATTTTTCAATTTTAAATTGATTCTTGGATACAAATCACGAGAATTTATATTCTTCCTCGAATTTTTCATTGAGAGGGAAAGGATTCAATCCTTTTAAGAACTAAAGTTTTTGTTCGGAATGAATATTAATATTAATCAAACCGAAAGACCCCTTAACTATATAAAGGGTTATAGAACGAATCACACTTTTACCACTAAACTATACCCGCTACAATCAGATTATTGTATATAAATGGACCTTTTGTCGACCCTAATCAAAAAATAAAACAAAAGATCAGAAAAGCATTATGAAAACCAGGGCGTTTACCTTTTGTATCAGAGGAACTAATGAGATTTGGAAAAGAGGATTTATTTGATAACTCAATAACATTTTTTGCCCGGGTTTTTTGTTTCGAACTTAATCTATAACACAAAAATAGATTGTGGCAACAAACGAGAGTTCCCCTTTTCTTATTTAAACCGGACCGGAATAAAAGGACTAACCAAGAAAGAAATGGCACTTTGATTCTATACCATTCGATTCTATATCATAGAAATTGCATTTTTTTTTTTTCAATTTAATAAATCCTTTAGTTATGATTTGTTGGAACAAAAGGGCGGGCCCGGCTAAGTACTGACCGGGCCGTGGAACTAAAAAGCCCCTTCGGACGAAATAAAAAATAAGAGTATATACTATGACGGGCGTTTTCAAGCCTTATTTTTTTTATAATGGAACATAGTATTATCCTTTTTCAATTGGGAGGAGAGATGGCTGAGTGGACTAAAGCGTCGGATTGCTAATCCGTTGTACGAGTTTTTCGTACCGAGGGTTCGAATCCCTCTCTTTCCGTTTTCGTTGATGACTTGGTATTTTCTTTCGAATTTATCGCAAGCTCTTTTTTTATTAACTAGTTAAAAATGAATAAGTGGAATAGATAAAATCTTACTAATAACAGTTTAAAATAACAGTTTAAAATCAAGCAAAGAAAACTTTATTTTTTATTCTTCACGTCCAGGATTACGTCCTGGATCATTAGACAAGAATCCGAAGATAAAGAGAGAAACAAAGAATATCACTACTGTGTAAACAAATAGTTTGAGAGTAAGCATTACACAATCTCCAAGATTTTTTTTAGGAAAAAAGAGAATAGATTCTCCACTTTTATACCACATACCCGACCCTTTTTATTTTTATTTTGACACCAAGAAATAAAGTGGGGTGATCCAGATTTGTCGCGGTTGTACAATAATTTCAATATTTGAATTGAGAGTATAGGACTTATCTGAGCTTATCAATTCTACAATTTTCTTTTTGAATAAATCATGAATTTGTCTGGCACTTTATTAAAAATATCATCGAAAACTTACAGCAGCTTGCCAAACAAAGGCTAAGAGAAAAAAGAACAGGGGTATCACCGGCATAATATCTACAATTGGATTCAAAAACGCGTAGGCTTCGGGCAATTTGGCTACGAAAAAACTACTGGAATAAAGAGCAGAATTAAGGTAGATACAGATCAAACTAAAAATATTAAGCATAACAAACATTTTGTTTTTTGGGATAATTGTATTTATTTTGATTGAGTTGTTAATAAATTTAATTGAGTTTTTTATTATTATAGATATGTTATTATTGATAGAAGAAAAAAATGAATAAAAAAAAATAAGATAGACCAAAAAACTTTCTTTTATTTGAACTCACCCAACCAAAAATCCTTCTATATCTCAAATCAAAAGAGAATAGAATAAATCATACTTTCGTACAATATCTTAATTGAATTATATGTAATGATCAATAAATTAAGTTTAATTCTATGTCTACATGTATAGTTTACATGTATAAAAATTCTAGTAATCTATTTTTTAAATAATAGATATTTAGACTGGAGTTGACGAATAACCCGTACCAATATTAGTGTTTATTAGTGTCGAATATAAATAAATGGGGCGTGGCCAAGTGGTAAGGCAACGGGTTTTGGTCCCGCTATTCGGAGGTTCGAATCCTTCCGTCCCAGAGCATACCCAGTCTATATTTTATTATAAATTATATATTTTTAATTTTTTAATTTCATTTTTTAATATAAAATATATATCATAATAAAATATATAAAATATATATATATATAAGGTTTAAGGTTGCCTTTTAGAACAGCCTTCCGTATTAAGATTGTCTGTATTAAGATTAGATTAAGAGTAGAGTATTGATATAGAATGTGATTATTATTATTTTTTTATCGGTGGAATCATATCTTTTTTACAAATTTAATTGAGTTGAAATGACACGCATATGAAATAGGAAATTGAATTCCGTGGTAATTCTTTAAATAATAATTATTTTACAGTATAAATATGAAAAAATAACAAAATAAAATTGCAATCTTCTCTTACATCAGTGTTTTTTTATCTATCTTTTTTTAATCACAGACCAATATGAATTTATCTCTCTCTTACTAATGATAAACCTAATGATAAACGGATGATAAAAAACGAAAAGTCCTTGCTGTAAAACTTTATTTTTTGCAAAGATGCAAATAATTATATCGGATAGGAGATTTTTCAATCAATTTAATCTTTGTAACGAACCGCTATGAGTTCTTGGTACTTGAAGAAGTGTGAAATTGTTGAATTTATTCTATCACTATTATGTTACTTGAAGATACAGATTTAAAATAACTTGATTTCTTCGTTAAAATAACTTGATTTCTTCGTATTATATTTATTTATTCGTGTTATATTAGTTATAATTTAGTTAACTAATTAAACTAATTATATTTTTACAATAATAGAAAAATGGTTTAAAATATCGAATGATATAAATAAAAGAATCAAAAGAATTTATAAAAAAAGATTTCTATTTTTATAGAATTTCCAATAGAATATTTAATTCTATTAATCTTTATTAATCTAAAAAAATGGGGTTAAATTGATTTTTTCTTGCTGAGACCCTGTTTTTCATATAGAAGAAAAGGGTATGATTACTATGTACCACTCGAACCAATGATTATTCACGATTTCATAATTGAATCAATTACATATGGGTTCCAAACTGAAGGAATGTTATGGTAAAACTTCGTTTAAAACGATGTGGTAGAAAGCAACGTGCGACTTGAAGGACATGATCCGCTGTGGAGTCTTACATCCACCACTTTTTTATATTATATATTATAGGAATGAAAGTGCTCTTGGCTCGACATCATTTGTTCTATTCTACTGTAACCCCCCCCTTTTTTTTTGGGGGGGGGGGGGTGATATAATATAGTATAGGATGGAGCTCGAGTAGAAAGTATTTTTTTTTCAGGGGCAAGAATCTAGGGTTAGTATCAATCAACAAATTGGAACAACTTCGTAAGTATATTTTCGATACATAAACTAAAAGGGCCCGTTCGAGAAAATTTCTAATTAAAAAGGAAGGTTTGTTGAAATTGGTAAAACTCTTTCGATCAAATCAAAAGGAAAGTGTATTATGCAGGAATCAAACATTCGTATGATTCTTTGACAAAAAGAAATCACAAAAAATGGTATGTTGCTGCCGTTTTGAAAGGATTTAAAGATCACCGAAGTAATGTCTAAACCCAATGATTCAAGGCAAAGATCCTGGAACAAGGAAATACCTTTTTTAATTGTCTTAACAACTAGATCAGAATGAAGAATCTAATGGATTTTAAAGAAGGCAGACAATTAAAGGGTTAGAGACCACTCAATAGATGAAGTAGCTAAAATAAAGGGTTTCTCTTTTGAGTTATTTCAGAGTTATTCAACTTGAGTTATGGGGTGCAAATACGATTAATTTTTTTGTTGGGTAAGAATAAGAAAAAAAGTACTCAAATCAATAGTCTAATTAATTTGATGATTTTATGGATATATTTGATATTGTAATTCTATACATAGACATAATGACATAATTTTGAATTTTATCGAGCCGTACGAGGGGAAAACCTCTTATACGTTTCTAGGGGGGGGGTATTGTTCATCTATCCCAATGAGCTATTTATCGAATCGTTGCAATTGATGTTCGATCCCGACGAGAGGGAAGAGATCTTCGGAAAGTGGGTTTTTATGATCCGATAAACAATCAAATTTATTTAAATGTTCCTGCTATTCTATACTTCCTTGAAAAAGGCGCTCAACCTACAGGAACTGTTCATGATATTTTAAAAAGGGCGGGGGTTTTTACGGAACTTAGCCTTAATCAACAAAAAAAATGCAATTAATGAATAAAAAAAAAAAAAAATGAAGAACTAAACCCGATTATTTTAGTTATTGAATAAACCTCGTTTTTTTCTACTTCTTCCCTGTCTTCCTTAATTAAGTCTTTCACTTATCTTTATATACTTATATTATATTTATATTTTATATACTTATATTATATTTATATATAGTGTAGTGCCAATCCAACATAAGTCCTTCGTTTTTTTACATTTCAAATTAAATTAAATAATTTGATTAATTTAAATTGATTGAAATCGTAATTGTTAGTTCGATTTAGAATTTGTTTTATCTTTTGTATGCTTATGTTTTTGTCAATATTAATATTGACAACAGTGTATCAAATAAATATAATCTGATCGTGGATAAATGGATCTATTTATCCCTGTTCCATAGATTTTATTTCATTCAAATAATCTTCTTAGATTTTCTGTCATACAGGAAGTCTTTTTTGATTAAGATTTAAATCAATCAAACTCGATATATACTAATTAATGAATAATATTAAGAGAAGAGAGACAAGAAGCGGTCTATAAATATTTGAAAATCTGTGACTTTATTTTATCTTTTATTTGAGAATTTTTGTATTTTCGTTCGTTTTTATTATGTTTAGAGCGGGTTAGAGTTTTTTTTCATTGTTTTTTTAATGGTTTGATTGTGTTGTGCCATTCAATTTCGTTATTTATTGGGATTCTGATTGTATCTACACATTCTAATTTGTTTATTTGGGTTGCTAACTCAACGGTAGAGTACTCGGCTTTTAAGTGCGGCTAACATCTTTTACACATTTGTATGAAGAAACGGATTCGTCCATACCATCGGTAGAGTTTGTAAGACCACGACTGATCCTGAAAGGAATGAATGGAAAAAGTAGCATGTCGTAGCAATGGATAATTCTGAGAATATTTCATTCTTTCTTACTGAATAGGTCCAAAATATTATTTCAATTGTTTAAATTCAATAAAAAAAAAAGAATTTTTTTTTGGGGGGGGTCGAGTGAATAAATGGGTAGAGCCTTACTAGAGGTTCCAATTCTAGGGAAATAAAAAGTAACGAGCTTCTGTTCTTAATTTTTGAATGATTACCCCATCTAATTAGACGTTAAAAATATATTAGTGCCTAATGCGGTAAAAGCTTTTCCGATGAGTGGATTAGAAATTTCTTATGAGCCCTAACTATTAGCTATTCCCCTTTATGGGGTAGAGATAAATGTGTAGAAGAAGGTAGTATCTTGATAAAGAGATTTCTTTTTTTTTTTTTCAAAATCAAAAGAGCGATTGGATTGATAAAATAAAGGGCTTCTAACTATCTTGTTATCCTATAAATGAACATAAACCTATTGTATGGAAAGGAAGGGGAGGTTCTAGAGAGCCCATTGGTGAGTTTGACTTGTTTCCGAGGTTTTTTTCTTACTAGAAATACCTTGTTTTAACTGTATCGTACTATGTATCATTTGATAACCCCCCAAACCCCCTATTTCTTTTCTGATTCAAATTGAATTTTAAATGGAAGACTTTCAAGGATATTTCGAATTATATAGATCTCAGCAACACGACTTACTATACCCACTTATCTTTCGGGAGTCTATTTATGCCCTTGCTCATGATCGTGGTTTAAATAGATCCGTTTTATTGGATAATGTAGGTTATGACAAGAAATCTAGTTTACTAATTCTAAAACGTTTAATTAGTCGAATGTATCAACAGAATCATTTTATTATTTCCGTTAATGATTCTAATCAAAATAAATTTTTGGGGTACAACAAAAATTTGTATTCTCAAATGATATCGGAGGGATTTGCAGTCATTGTGGAAATTCTGTTTTCCCTACGATTAGTATCTTCCTTAGAGGAGACAGAAACCGTAAAATCTTATAATTTACGACCAATTCATTCAATATTTCCTTTTTTCGAGGACAAATTTCCACATTTAAATTATGCATCAGATGTACTCATACCCTACCCTATCCATCTGGAAATCTTGGTTCAAACCCTTCGCTACTACGTGAAAGATCCCTCCTCTTTACATTTATTACGGCTCTTTCTTCACGAGTATTATAGTTGGAATACTATTATTACTCCAAAAAAATCCATTTTTGTAAAAAGTAATCAAAGATTATTCTTGCTCCTATACAATTCTTATGTAGGTGAATACGAATCCATTTTACTTTTTCTACGTAATCAGTCTAATCATTTACGATTAACCTCTTTTAGGATCTTTTTTGAGCGAATACGTTTTTATGAAAAAATAAAATATCCTGTCGAAGAAGTCTTATTTCCGGCCACTTTGTGGTTCTTCAAGGACCCTTTTATACAGTATGTTAGCTATCAAGGAAAATCAATTCTGGCATCAAAAGATACTCCTCTTCTGATGACTAAATGGAAATATTATCTTGTCAATTTTTGGCAATGTCATTTTTATGTATGGTCTCAACCA